AAAACTTAATAAATTTTTTTATGTGTGGTGATCAAGTAGTTATTTAATTTATAGGAATCAAAGTCAAAATCCGAAGAATGGATTTTGACTTTGGTAACATAAGATTGAATTGTAGAAAGAACCATCCGGATCGTTTTTTTATCGATATTCCTGGTTACTAATACTAACTAGGAAATCTCTATTAAACAAAAGAGTGAATTCTTTCAAAATAAAAGAGTGAATTCTTTCGCTTTCTTCCGTGGAATTAGTTAACAAGGTCTTGCATCTTTCTATATCTCCCGAAAAAAATCCCCCACTAAGAATCCTTTTTGTTGGATCGTATTATAACGAATTCTTTGGGAGTTTTTAGGAAATACTTTAAAATTTTATTAAATTATGAAATTTATAAGACAAGAAAAGATAATAACTACTAATACGAATAATAAAAGGGTGGATTATCGTATATATATATTTCATGTAGAAACATGTAGAAAGATGAATTAGAAACATGTAGAAAGATGAATAGGTCCATTTATTTATATATTTATTGTATTTTATTAATTAATATATATTTCTTAAATTAATATATATTTCTTAAAACATATACTTATAGACTCCCTATCCCTATTAAGTATATATATACTCACTTAGGTATACTTAGTATAATATAACAATTATATATGAATTATAAGATATCTTTATAACAATATAAGGATAAGGTTCAAATATAAAACAATAAATATAACAATAAATAACAGGTACAAATATTAAATCGAGGTACCCATTCTATGATAACTCTCAACAGTCTCCCCTCCATTTTTGTGCCTTTAGTGGGCTTAGTATTTCCGGCAATTGCAATGGCTTCTTTATCTCTTTATGTTCAAAAAAACAAGATTTTTTAGATACAACAAGGACAAATCTTATATATATATTTTTTCAAGACTTACTTGGATCATAACACGGATATCTATTTAGTAAAATATGGTATAATATGCGGCTTCCTTCGAGCATAAGCTCTTATGTATGTGTAAACATGATAAATGAATTATAACTATTTTCAAATAGATCGGGATCGGGGAGAATTTCTGAAATGTAAAGTCAATATATCTATATGTATTAGGAAATCATATGAAAGGGATGTTATTATTTTAGTTTGGATCTAAGAAATTCGATGAATTATCCCTAAAGGTTCACATCATAATAGTGCTGGTTGATGAGAGTTACTTCGGAAACAAAAAAAAGTAAAAAAAAATTATTTTTGTTATTCTCCCAATTCCAATAAAATGCAACTAGGTCTAGTTAGAGTATGAGTTGGCGATCAGAACGTATATGGGTAGAACTTATAGCGGGGTCTCGAAAAACAAGTAATTTCTGTTGGGCCTTTATTCTTTTTTTAGGTTCATTAGGGTTTTTATTGGTTGGAACGTCCAGTTATTTTGGTAGGAATTTTATATCTTTATTTCCTTCTCAGCAAATAATTTTTTTTCCACAAGGTATCGTGATGTCTTTCTATGGGATCGCAGGTCTTTTTATTAGCTCCTATTTGTGGTGCACAATTTTGTGGAATGTAGGTAGTGGTTATGATCGATTCGATATAAAAGAGGGCATAGTGTGTATTTTTCGTTGGGGATTTCCTGGAAAAAATCGTCGCATATTCCTCCGATTCCTTATGAAAGACATTCAGTCCATCAGAATAGAAATTAAAGAGGGTATTTATGCTCGTCGTGTCCTTTATATGGAAATAAAAGGACAAGGAGCCATTCCCTTGACTCGTACTGATGAGAATTTTACTCCACGAGAGATTGAGCAAAAAGCTGCTGAATTGGCCTATTTCTTGCGTGTACCAATTGAAGTATTTTGAAAAAAGGAACTGAAGAATGAATACTTTGCAAGAGATAAAAAACTCAAGAATCATCTTTTTTTCTATAGCATAACTTAACTGAAGTTTCTTCAGAACGCTTACTCGAGCCAAAGCAAACGTATATGAAACAATTCTAAAACGAAATTGTTTATGTCCACAATTTTTTTTAGGCGTATGTAAATCCACTTAACTCAATTCAGTAACAAATCTAAATGATAGATTCATCATATATCAAAACAAAACATTTCATCATAAAGTAAAGAATTTTTTTTTTCTAAATACTAAATATTTGATATTTTGATAGAACGGGAGTTCTTTCGTCTCGAAATCCGACTACTATTAATTTGAAGAGGGCTCTTTCTTATTCTATATTCTTTCTAAATTCAAGGACTAACCGCTGTACTGAATCACAAAAAAATCCGGAAATACATCGATGACTTGTAATAGAACTTATGCTTGATAGAAATATTAGTATCATATAGAGTCGACGAATGAGGTGCGTTCATTAAAAATTTTAAAATTCACAGACGAAAAAATGGCAAAAAAGAAAGTATTAATTTCCCTTCTATATCTTGCATCTATAGTATTTTTGCCTTGGTGGATCTCTCTCTCATTTAATAAAAGTCTGGAATCTTGGTTTACTAATTGGTGGAATACTAGGCAATCCGAAATTTTTTTGAATGATATTCAAGAAAAGAGTATTCTAAAAGAATTCATAGACTTAGAGGAACTCTTACGTTTGGACGAAATGATAAAGGAATACCCGGAAACACATTTACAAAAGCCTCGCATCGAAATCTACAAAGAAACGATCCAATTGATCAAGATGCACAACGAGGATCGCATCCATACAATTTTACACTTCTCGACAAATATAATCTGTTTCGGTATTCTAAGTGGTTATTCTATTCTAGGTAATGAAGAACTTGTTATTCTTAACTCTTGGTTTCAAGAATTCCTATACAACTTAAGCGACACAATAAAAGCTTTTTCTATTCTTTTATTAACTGATTTATGTATAGGATTCCATTCGCCCCACGGTTGGGAATTAATGATTGGCTCTGTCTACAAAGATTTTGGATTTGCTCATAATGATCAAATTATATCCGGTCTTGTTTCTACTTTTCCAGTCATTTTAGATACAATTTTTAAATATTGGATCTTTCGTTATTTAAATCGTGTATCTCCTTCACTTGTAGTGATTTATCATTCAATGAATGACTGAAAAGTGATCGAACGATCCAATTATAATATTTGTTACTTTGTACATAAGCAAAACATTCAAAATTGTACTTACTACCCATCCAAGGGATTCCTCCAATATTCCAGTAAAATTATTTATATTTAATATTTAAGTAAATAGCAAAATTATAGATAGGGAACTATACTAGCGACCTACCTAATTTTATTGTAGAAATTTTCGGGATCAATGATTGGACCATGCAAACTAAAAATACCTTTTCTTGGATAAAGAAAGAGATTACTCGATCCATTTCCGTATCGCTCATGATATATATACTAACCCAGGCACCCCTTTCAAATGCATATCCCATTTTTGCACAGCAGGGTTATGAAAATCCACGAGAAGCGACTGGCCGTATTGTATGTGCCAATTGCCATTTAGCTAATAAACCCGTGGATATCGAGGTTCCACAAGCGGTACTTCCTGATACTGTATTTGAAGCAGTTGTTCGAATTCCTTATGATCTGCAACTGAAACAAGTTCTTGCTAATGGTAAAAAAGGAGCTTTGAATGTCGGGGCTGTTCTTATTTTACCCGAGGGGTTTGAATTAGCCCCTCCCGATCGTATTTCGCCCGAGATTAAAGAAAAGATAGGAAATCTGTCTTTTCAGAGCTATCGTCCCACTAAAAAAAATATTCTTGTGATAGGTCCGGTTCCTGGTCAGAAATATAGTGAAATCACCTTTCCTATTCTTTCCCCGGACCCCGCTACTAAGAAAGATGTGCACTTCTTAAAATATCCCATATATGTAGGCGGGAACAGGGGAAGGGGTCAGATTTATCCCGACGGGAGCAAGAGTAACAATAATGTTTATAATGCTACAGCAGCAGGTATAGTAAGCAAAATAATACGAAAAGAAAAAGGGGGGTACGAAATAACCATAGCGGATGCATCGGATGGACGTCAAGTGGTTGATATTATCCCTCCAGGACCGGAACTTCTTGTTTCAGAGGGCGAATCCATCAAACTTGATCAACCATTAACGAGTAATCCTAATGTGGGTGGATTTGGTCAGGGAGATGCGGAAATAGTACTTCAAGATCCATTACGTGTCCAAGGTCTTTTGCTCTTCTTGGCATCTGTTATTTTGGCACAAATCTTTTTGGTTCTTAAAAAGAAACAGTTTGAGAAGGTTCAATTGTCCGAAATGAATTTCTAGATCTGCGGATTTATCAACATCAAGCTCTAAAAATAAACAAATTTTTGTTGGGAATTATGTATGATCAAAAAAATTTTGCTTATTTATATTCTTTATTCTACCGGATTTCGGGAATTACTTAATACCGCATTCCTGGTCATAGTATATTGTGAAGGCGACTGACTGTTTTACTTAACTCTTCTTTATTTATTTGTTTTTTCAATCCAAATTGAAACGGTATGATATAGAATGAATCAATAGTTTTATATTTGACTAGAATCAAAACAAAAGATAAATAAGCGGAGAATAGAAACCAAAGTATAAATGAGAGGAACAAAGGATTTTAGGGGAGATTGTTCGTCTCCTAGTCCTTGACACAAGAAACGGAATTTTACCCAACCCTTTCTTGTGTCGAATTAATAAAGATTCTCGATCCCATTCGTAAAAAATGGATATTTGTAGTTTTCATTTTTTTTTTTTTTTTTTATATATAGGTTTATTTTATCATAACCCTTTTTTTTTTTTTAGATTTCTTACGTAACATAGTGGTAGTGGACAAATAAATAGAGGTCAATTTATTGAGCAATATAGAACTTCTTCAATTTCAACGAACTTATAAAAAAAAATTTCACTTTTATTAGATTAAATATTTATTAGATTAAATGGAGTAAGGTTCTCTTCTATTAGTATAGAAAGGGTTTGCATGATATCTGATTGATAGAAATATATTATATTTCTATATAATTGTGAGTCATCCAAAAAGGGTAAATCGAGTGAT